GAATTTCCATATTTGAATCGAGGATTCACACTGTAAGACTTATCTGATCTTTTTTTTTTCCAATTTTTGTTTTCGAATAAATTCCTAATTTTTTTCAGACATTTATTCAAATGCAAGATCTCATCGAAAACTTACAGCAGCTTGCCAAACAAAAGCTAAAAGAAAAAAGAGTACAGGTATTACTGGCATAACATCCACAATTGGATTCAAAAAAGCATAGGCTTCAGGTAATTTCGCCAAGAAAAAACTACTTGAATAAAGGGCGGAGTGAATACAAATACAGACCAAACTAAAGATATTAAGCATAACAAACATTTTGTTCCTTAAGAAAATTTACTGTTTTTTTTTTTTATTACAATCTTTATTGTATATTATTGTATATATATAATTTTTTTTAGACTATATTAAGAAGTTTAGATACATAATTAATATAATTTTTTTTATATACATAATACATAATTAATATATCTATTAATATATATTTAGATTCTAATATTCTGTTTAATATATTATTAGAATATATTAAATAGAATTATATATAATACAATTTATAAAAAAAAAAATATCAAATACAATCAGACCCTCCAAAATCCTTATTTGATTTGAATTTATCTAGTTAAAAATCTTTCCAGTCTGAAAAAAAAAAAGAAGAAATAAGACTTTCATACAATATCTTAATTGAATTCTATGTAATGATCAAGAATTTCAGTCTTATTCTATATCTACGTATAGAAAACTCCTAGCAACAATTTCTTCTATGGATTGGGGGGGGTAGAGTTGACGAATAACCAATACCAATAATAGTGTTTATTAAATTCATTGAATGTCGAATCAAAAATGGGGCGTGGCCAAGCGGTAAGGCAACGGGTTTTGGTCCCGCTATTCGGAGGTTCGAATCCTTCCGTCCCAGAAGATATCCATTCCTGATGTATATACTATTTGAATCAAAATTGTATCTCAGGATATAAAAATGACCCCTTTTTATTAATCATTCGTCTCTAATTTAAATAGAGTCGCTTTTGAATCGACATCTTCAAACTTTCTTTTTTTTTCCTTTTTTTTTTAATCACTGTGGATAATAAAAAAAAAAAAAAAAATTTGAGTTCATATATATATATTTCTTTTATTTTTATATTATATTTATATATATTGATTTATTGATTTGAATAAATTTTTCATAAAATATCGAGTTAATTTGAGGTATTTTTGACTTCTTTAGATTTCGAAATTTTCCATTCATATAGAAAGAAAACCTAGAAGTAAAAAGGATTGATTATTATGTATCGATTGAATCAATGACTATTCACGATTTCATAATTGAATCAATTACATACCGGATCCAAACCAAACTAAAGGAATGTTATGGTAAAACTTCGTTTGAAACGATGTGGTAAAAAGCAACGTGCGACTTGAAAGACATGATTAGATTAGCTGTGGATTCTTACATCCGCTATCTTTTTCTAGTATGTATATAGAAATATATATAAATATATAGAAAAGGAAGTGCTCTTGGCTCGACATCGTTTGTTCTGTTCCACTAGAACTCATTGTTTAGGGGACGGGAGAGGGGTTGATGATGTAAATAGTACACGATGGAGCTCGAGTTGATTCATTTCTGAGGGGCAAGTATCTAAGGTTAGTAAAAATGAATAAGTTAGAACAACTTCGTAAGTATATTTTTGATAAAGAAATCGAAAGGATCCAATTTAAGCAAGGTTAAAAAAGTAAAATTTGTTGGAATTGGTAAAACTTTTTCGATCAAAAGTGTATCTGAGGGAATAAACCTTCTATTTGTATGATTCGTTGAGAGAAATAAAAAGAAATGGTATGTTGCTGCCATTTTTGAAACGATTAAAGATCCCCGAAGTAATGTCTAAACCCAATGATTCAAGGAAAAGCTAAAAGATCCTGTAACAAGTAAATACCATTTTTAATTGTCTCAAAAATTCCATTAGAATTTGAATAACCATTCTATTAGAATGAAGAAAAAAATGGATTCTAACTAAGACGGGCAAGAAAAGGGGGTAGAGACCGCTCAATAAATGAAATACCTAAGGGTTTTCCTTTGAGAGTTATCCAATTTGAGTTATGAGGTTGCGAATACGAGGAGTTTTTTTTTTCTAAAAAGGGGGGGGGGAAATCGAATTGAAAAAGAATTACAGCACATATAGTGACATATATAGTGAAATAATACTACAGGTTCTCACGAAAAAGAATCTTTTTTTTTTTTTTTACTCACTCGATCGTTTTTATTATCAGTTACCAATTCTAGTGATTGGATTTATTATATCCTTTTTTGATAGTAAATAAATGAGATAGAATATTAAAAATATTCTATTTTAATAATTTTTCATCGAATGACTATTCATCTATTGTATTTTTTTGTTAATAGAGGAACATAACTCTATGGAAAAATGGTGGTTCAATTCTATGTTGTTTAATAGGCAGTTAGAATACGGGTGTGGGTTAAGAAAATCAATGGATAGTTTTGGTCCTATTGCAAATACCAGTGTAAGTGAAGACCCAATTTTGATTGATATGGAAAAAAACTTTCCTAGCTGGAATGATAGTGACAATTCTAGTTACAGTAATGTTGATTATTTAGTCGGTGTCAGGAACATCCAGAATTTCCTATCTGATAAAACATTTTTAGTTAGGGATAACAAGAGCAAGAGGAACAGTTATTCCATATATTTGGATATTGAAAAAAAAATTTTGGAGATTGACAACGATCATTCTTTTCTAAGTGAACCAGAAAGTCTTTTTTATAGCTATAAGAATTCTAGCTATCTTAATAATGTCTTTAAGAGATATGATGATCATTACGTGTATGATATTAAATCTAGTTGGAATAATGACATTCATAGTTGCATTGAGAGTTATCTTCGTTCTCAAATCTGTATTGGTAGTCACATTTTAGGTGAGAATGATAAATACAATGACAGTTACTTTTATAGTTATATTTGTGGTAAGGTCAGAAATAGTAATGAAAGCGATAGTTCTAGTATAATAACTTTCACGAATGATATAAATGAAAAAGATTTAACTAGAAGAGAGAGTTCTAATGATCTCGATGAAACTCAAAAATACAAGCATTTATGGATTGAATGCGAAAATTGTTATGGATTAAATTATAAGAAATTTTTGAAATCAAAAATGAATATTTGTGAACATTGTGGATATCATTTGAAAATGAGCAGTTCAGATAGAATCGAACTCTCGATTGATCCAGGTACTTGGAATCCTATGGATGAAGACATGGTCTCTCTGGATCCAATTGAATTTCATTCGGAAGAGGAACCTTATAAAGATCGTATGGATTCTTATCAAAGAAAGACAGGATTAACTGAGGCTATTCAAACGGGCACAGGTCAACTAAACGGTATTCCTGTAGCTATTGGGATCATGGATTTTCAGTTTATGGGGGGTAGTATGGGATCCGTAGTAGGTGAGAAAATCACTCGTTTGGTCGAATATGCTGCCAATCAACTTTTACCTCTTATTCTAGTATGTGCGTCCGGAGGAGCACGTATGCAAGAAGGAAGTCTGAGCTTAATGCAAATGGCTAAAATTTCTTCTGCTTTATATGATTATCAAACAAATAAAAGGTTATTCTATGTATCCATCCTTACATCTCCTACTACTGGGGGGGTGACAGCTAGTTTTGGCATGTTGGGGGATATCATTATTGCCGAACCCAATGCTTACATTGCATTTGCGGGTAAAAGAGTAATTGAACAAACGTTGAATAAGACAGTACCTGAAGGTTCACAAGCAGCTGAATATTTATTCCATAAGGGCTTATTTGATTCAATCGTACCGCGTAATACTTTAAAGGGGGTTTTAAGTGAGTTATTTCAGCTCCATGCTTTCTTGCCTTTGACTCAAAATGAAAAATCTAGCAGAGCCTAAAATTCAAATATTTTTTTATTTTTTCATTTGGAAAATGAAAATATAAATTCCAAACAAATAAAATGAATTGAAAGGTGTATTATCATACATATGTTTCTTGGAGAAATAGAAGGCGAAATCCATCCATTATTTGAGTTCTATGTTCTACACTCCTTATTATATATATTATATATTCAATTTTTATTATATATATTTCTTTTTTTTTTATTAATTTTTTTCTTATTTATTCTATTTTATACTCATACTCAATATACTCATTTATACTCATTATATAGACTGAATATATATAATATAGAACATATATATTCTATATATTAACTTAGCTATACTTAGTTTAATTTATCAATTAGTATAAGTATATTTGAATTCTAGTGATTAGAGACTATCTTTAGAAAACAATATAAGAAAAAAAAAAAGAAAACAATATAAGAAAAAAATATATAGATATATGATATGAGATTTATATAAATATATAACAGGTACAAATATTAAATCGAGGTACCCATTCTATGATAAACTTACCCTCCTTTTTTGTGCCTTTAGTGGGCCTAGTATTTCCGGCAATTGCAATGGCTTCTTTATTTCTTCATGTTCAAAGGAACAAGATTTTTTAGATACGGACAGTAGGCACAAATCAGATATATATTTAGATCAGGAAGCAATTCGATGAATTACTGTTAAAGGTTTCCATCAAAATAGTGCTAGTTGATGAGAGTTACTTCGGAAACAAAGAAAAGTAAAGTAAAATGAATTTGCTTGGGTTATCTATTTTCCCAATTCTAATAAAACAAAACTAGATCTAATATGGATTGGCGATCAGAACATCTATTGATAGAACTTAAAGCGGGGTCTCGAAAAACAAGTAATTTCTGCTGGGCCTTTATCCTTTTTTTAGGTTCATTAGGTTTCTTGTTGGTTGGAACTTCCAGTTATCTTGGTAGGGATTTGTTATCTTTATTTCCGTCTCAGCAAATTCTTTTTTTTCCACAGGGGATGGTTATGTCTTTCTATGGAATCGCGGGTCTCTTTATTAGTTCTTATTTGTGGTGTACAATTTGGTGGAATGTGGGTGGTGGTTATGATCGATTCGATAAAAAAGAGGGAATAGTGTGTATTTTTCGTTGGGGATTTCCTGGAAAAAATCGTCGTATTTTTCTCCGATTCCTTATGAACGATGTTCAGTCCATCAGAATTTTTAATCAGTCCACCAAAATTAGTAAAGAGGGTATTTATCCTCGTTGTATCATTTATATGGAAATCCGAGGACAGGGATTCATTCCCTTGACTCGTATTGACGAGAATTTTACTACACAACAAATTGTAGACAAAGCTGGGGAATTGGCCTGTTTCTTGCGTGTACCAATTGAAGTACTTTGGTAAAAAAAAAAGATTAACTGAAAAATGAATGCTTCCTTGGGGAAAAGATATTTTCTTTTTCGAAATTTTTCTATTTTGTTTTGATAGAAGAGGCCTTCTTTGGTTTCGAAATCGGACTAATATTCATTACGCGAAGTGCTCCTTCATGTATTCATCAAAAAAAGGGGTAATTGCTTCGAATCTTGTGATATCTTTTTAAACAATATCTTTTTCTTAATTCAAAAATTGGCAGTGGATTCTTTCCATTTTTTAGTCTATTTCTCTTTCTAAATTAAAAGACTAACTCCCGAATTGAAAAGAAAAAGACGCGGGAATAGATTATATATTTATATATATATATATATATATAAATATATATATATATAAATATATAGGCAGGCTCTAGGACTTGTAATAGAACTTATGCTTGATACAAACATTATTATCATCTTATAGAGTTGACGAATGAGATGAAGCTGAGTTCCTTAAATAAAGACGAAAAATGGCAAAAAAGAAAGCATTCATTCCCTTTCTATATTTTACACCTATAGTCTTTTTGCCCTGGTGCATCTCTTTCACATTTAAGAGATGTCTGAAATCTTGGGTTACTAATTGGTGGAATACTAGGCAATCCGAAATCTTCTTGAATGATATTCAAGAAAATAATATTCTAAAAAAATTCATAGAATTCAAAGAACTGTTCCTCTTGGATGAAATGCTAAAGGAATACCCGGAAACACGTCTACAAAATCTTCGTATCGAAATATACAAAGAAACCATCCAATTGATCAAGGCGCACAACGAGGATCGTATCCATGCGATTTTACACTTCTCGACAAACATAATCTGTTTCGTTATTCTAAGTGGTTATTCAAATCTAGGTAATCAAGAACTTATTATTCTTAACTCGCGGGTTCAAGAATTCCTATATAATTTAAGTGACACAATAAAAGCTTTTTCCATTCTTTTATTAACTGATTTATGTATAGGATTCCATTCGACCCATGGTTGGGAACTAATGATTGGTTCCGTCTATAAGGATTTTGGATTTGCTCAGAATGATCAAATTATATCTGGTCTTGTTTCCACTTTTCCAGTCATTTTAGATACAATTTTAAAATATTGGATTTTCCGTTATTTAAATCGCGTATCTCCTTCACTTGTAGTGATTTATCATTCAATGAATGACTGAAAAAAAGATCCACTGATCATATTTGAAAGTTTGTTATTTTGTACAAAAGCTAAACAACATTCAAATATTTTTCTTTCTAGCTACCCAAGCCAAGGGATTCTTCCCATATTCCAGGAAATTTATTTCAGTAAATAGCAGAATCATGGATAGGATAGGGAACTATGCCAGCAACCTACCAAATTTTATTGTAGAAAAATTATCAGGATCAATGATTGGACCATGCAAACTAGAAAAGCCTTTTCTTGGATAAAGGAAGAGATTACTAGATCTATTTCCGTATCGCTCATGGTATATATAATAACTCGAGCACCCATTTCAAATGCATATCCCATTTTTGCACAGCAGGGTTATGAAAATCCGCGAGAAGCAACTGGTCGTATTGTATGTGCCAATTGCCATTTGGCTAATAAGCCCGTGGATATTGAAGTTCCACAAACGGTACTTCCCGATACTGTATTTGAAGCAGTTGTTCGAATTCCGTATGATATGCAAGTGAAACAAGTTCTTGCTAATGGTAAAAAGGGGGCTTTGAATGTGGGGGCTGTTCTTATTTTACCGGAGGGTTTTGAATTGGCCCCCCCCGATCGTATCTCGCCTGAGATTAAAGAAAAGCTAGGTAATCTCTCTTTTCAAAGCTATCGTCCCACAAAAAAAAATATTCTTGTGGTAGGCCCTGTTCCCGGTCAGAAATATAGTGAAATCACCTTTCCTATTCTTTCTCCCAATCCTTCTACTGAGAGAGATGTTCACTTCTTAAAATATCCTATATATGTAGGTGGGAACAGGGGGAGGGGTCAAATTTATCCCGACGGTAGCAAGAGTAATAATAATGTGTATAATGCTACAGCAGCAGGGATAGTAAAAAAAATCATACGAAAAGAAAAGGGGGGATACGAAATAACTATAGTGGATGCATCGGATGGACGTGAAGTGATTGATATTATACCTCCGGGACCAGAACTTCTTGTTTCAGAGGGTGAATCTCTCAAACTTGATCAACCATTAACGAGTAATCCTAATGTGGGTGGATTTGGTCAGGG